GCTAGCGTAGCTTAATATAAAGCATAGCACTGAAGATGCTAAGATGGGCCCTAAAAAGCTCCGCATGCACAAAGGCTTGGTCCTGACTTTACTATCAGCTCTAGCACAACTTACACATGCAAGTATCCGCAACCCTGTGAGGATGCCCTTAATCCCCCGCCCGGGGACGAGGAGCAGGCATCAGGCACAATTTTTAGCCCAAGACGCCTTGCCATGCCACACCCCCAAGGGAATTCAGCAGTGATAGACATTAAGCAATAAGCAAAAGCTTGACTTAGTCAGTGTTAAGAGGGCCGGTAAAACTCGTGCCAGCCACCGCGGTTATACGAGAGGCCCTAGTTGATAGCCACGGCGTAAAGGGTGGTTAAGGAGAGAAAAAATAAAGCCAAAGGGCCTCTTGGCCGTCATACGCTTCTGAGTGTCCGAAGCCCAAATACGAAAGTAGCTTTAGTATTAGTCCACCTGACCCCACGAAAGCTGAGAAACAAACTGGGATTAGATACCCCACTATGCTCAGCCATAAACCTAGACGTTTTTTCACAATAAACGTCCGCCAGGGTACTACGAGCGTCAGCTTAAAACCCAAAGGACTTGGCGGTGCCTTAGACCCCCCTAGAGGAGCCTGTTCTAGAACCGATAACCCCCGTTAAACCTCACCACCCCTAGTCACCCCCGCCTATATACCGCCGTCGTCAGCTTACCCTGTGAAGGGATAATAGTAAGCAAAATGGGCATAGCCCAAAACGTCAGGTCGAGGTGTAGCGAATGAGGTGGGAAGAAATGGGCTACATTTTCTATTATAGAATAACACGAACAGCATTATGAAAACTAACGCTTGAAGGAGGATTTAGTAGTAAAAAGGAAATAGAGTGTCCTTTTGAACCCGGCTCTGAGGCGCGTACACACCGCCCGTCACTCTCCCCTGTCAAATAGCAACAAATGTACTTAACACCAAAGCACCGACGAGGGGAGGCAAGTCGTAACATGGTAAGTGTACCGGAAGGTGCACTTGGATCAAACCCAGGGCGTGGCTGAGATAGTTAAGCACCTCCCTTACACCGAGAAGACATCCATGCAAGTTGGATCGCCCTGAGCCAAACAGCTAGCTTAACAACTAAGATAAATAGATAACATAAATAAAAATACAAAACCTAAAAATATAAATTAAACCATTTTTCCACCTTAGTACGGGAGACGGAAAAGGTAATTTTAAGCAATAGAAAAAGTACCGCAAGGGAAAGCTGAAAAAGAAATGAAATAACCCATATAAGCACCAAAAAGCAGAGACTTAACCTCGTACCTTTTGCATCATGATTTAGCCAGCATACTCAAGCAAAGAGACCTTTAGTTTGAAACCCCGAAACCAAGTGAGCTACCCCGGGACAGCCTTTATGGGCCAACCCGTCTCTGTGGCAAAAGAGTGGGAAGAGCCCCGGGTAGAGGTGATAGACCTACCGAACTTGGTGATAGCTGGTTGCCTAAGAAATGAATAGAAGTTCAGCCTCGAGCCCCTTAAGTTAATTATGTAATATCTAAGCAAACACAAAAAGAGAAGCACGAGAGTTAGTCAAAGGGGGTACAGCCCCTCTGACAAAGGATACAACCTTACCAGGAGGATTAGGATCATACTTAACAAAACACGTCGTCTCAGTGGGCCTAAAAGCAGCCATCTGAACAGAAAGCGTTAAAGCTCAAACGACACAAAGTTTATTATTCTGATAAAAAATCCAACTCCCCTAAATCTATTAGGCCACTCCATGCCCCCATGGAGGAAACTATGCTAAAATGAGTAACAAGGGGGCCACGGCCCCCTCCCGGCACAAGTGTATATCAGATCGGACCAACCACTGATAATTAACGAACCCAAACAAAGAGGGAAAAATGAAGAACAAAAAAATCAAGAAAATCTCACCCCCATAATCGTTAAACCCACACTGGAGTGCCCAAAGGAAAGACTAAAAGAAAAGGAAGGAACTCGGCAAACACAAGCCTCGCCTGTTTACCAAAAACATCGCCTCCTGCTAATCACAAAGTATAGGAGGTCCAGCCTGCCCAGTGACCACAAGTTTAACGGCCGCGGTATTTTGACCGTGCAAAGGTAGCGCAATCACTTGTCTTTTAAATGAAGACCTGTATGAATGGCTAAACGAGGGCTTAACTGTCTCCCCTTTCAAGTCAGTGAAATTGATCTCCCCGTGCAGAAGCGGGCATAAATCTACAAGACGAGAAGACCCTTTGGAGCTTAAGGTACAAACCCAATCATGTCAAGCAACTTAAAAACAGCAAAAACTTAATGAATCCTGGAGTTTTACCTTCGGTTGGGGCGACCACGGAGAAAAGAAAATCCTCCGAGTGGACTGAGCCAATAAGCTTAAAACCAAGAAAGACATTTCTAAGTCACAGAAATTCTGACCAATTATGATCCGGCCCACAAAGCCGATCAACGAACCAAGTTACCCTAGGGATAACAGCGCAATCCTCTCCCAGAGTCCATATCGACGAGGGGGTTTACGACCTCGATGTTGGATCAGGACATCCTAATGGTGCAGCCGCTATTAAGGGTTCGTTTGTTCAACGATTAAAGTCCTACGTGATCTGAGTTCAGACCGGAGTAATCCAGGTCAGTTTCTATCTGTAACGTTACTTTTCCTAGTACGAAAGGACCGGAAAAGAGGGGCCAACGCTAAAAGCGCGCCCCACCCCTAATTGATGAAATCAACTAAATCAAATAAAGGGAGAACCCCCATATATGCCAAGATAAGGCCACACTAAGATGGCAGAGCATGGTAATTGCAAAAGGCCTAAGCCCTTTCAGCCAGAGGTTCAAATCCTCTTCTTAGTTTATGCTAAACATTCTACTTACCCATCTAATTAACCCACTCGCATACATTGTTCCAGTACTACTAGCCGTGGCATTCTTAACACTTCTTGAACGAAAAGTATTAGGGTATATACAACTACGAAAAGGCCCAAATGTTGTAGGGCCCTATGGACTTCTTCAACCTATTGCCGACGGGGTTAAACTTTTTATTAAAGAACCAATCCGCCCATCCACATCCTCACCAGTACTATTTTTAGCTACCCCTATATTAGCCCTCACACTTGCAATAACCCTATGAGCCCCAATACCAATACCACATCCAGTAACAGACCTAAACCTCGGAATCCTATTTGTACTAGCCCTATCAAGTCTCGCTGTATATTCAATTCTAGGATCTGGTTGAGCATCAAACTCAAAATATGCACTCATTGGCGCCTTACGAGCCGTAGCCCAAACAATTTCATATGAGGTAAGTCTCGGACTAATTCTTCTCTCAATTATTATTTTCTCAGGGGGATATACACTCCAAACATTTAATATTACCCAAGAAGCCATCTGACTACTTCTTCCTGCTTGACCCCTAGCTGCAATATGATATATTTCTACACTAGCCGAAACAAACCGTGCACCCTTTGACTTAACTGAAGGAGAGTCTGAACTAGTCTCAGGTTTTAATGTAGAATATGCAGGAGGTCCATTCGCCCTATTTTTCCTAGCCGAATATGCCAACATCCTCTTAATAAATACCCTCTCTGCTATCCTATTTTTAGGAGCTTCCCACATGCCCACCATCCCGGAACTAACAACAATTAACTTAATGACTAAAGCCGCACTTCTGTCCGTAGTATTCTTGTGAGTGCGAGCCTCCTATCCACGATTTCGCTACGATCAGCTAATACACCTAGTATGAAAAAATTTTCTTCCCCTAACATTAGCCCTGGTATTATGACACACCGCCCTACCAATCGCATTTGCAGGACTACCACCACAACTATAATAAACAAGGAACCGTGCCTGAATGCCCAAGGACCACTTTGATAGAGTGGCTTATGAGGGTTAAAGCCCCTCCAGTTCCTAGAAAGAAGGGAATTGAACCCATACTCAAGAGATCAAAACTCCAGGTGCTTCCTTTACACCACTTCCTACGACAAGGTCAGCTAATTAAGCTTTCGGGCCCATACCCCGAACATGACGGTTAAAATCCCTCCCTTGTCAATGAACCCTTATGTACTAATAATTCTTATCTCAAGCCTAGGATTAGGAACAACCCTAACCTTTGCCAGCTCACACTGACTACTTGCCTGAATAGGATTAGAAATTAACACCTTAGCAATTTTACCATTAATAGCACAACAACACCACCCACGAGCAGTAGAAGCAACCACCAAATACTTCTTAACCCAAGCCACAGCAGCAGCAATAATCTTATTTGCAGCCACCACAAATGCATGGATCACCGGAGAATGAGACATTAATAATTTAACTCACCCCCTTGCTTCAACCCTAACCATTACCGCCCTAGCACTAAAAATTGGACTTGCACCAATACACTTTTGAATACCAGAAGTACTTCAAGGACTTGACCTGACAACAGGACTAATTCTCTCTACCTGACAAAAATTAGCCCCATTTGCACTTATTATTCAAATAGCTCCAAACACCAGCCCAGCCTTGCTCACAACCCTAGGCCTATTATCAACACTAATTGGAGGCTGAGGAGGACTTAACCAAACCCAACTCCGTAAAATCCTAGCCTACTCCTCAATTGCCCATATAGGATGAATAATTATTATCCTACAGTATGCCCCACAACTAACTCTAATTGCCCTAGGAGTCTATATTTTTATAACAGCTACAGCATTCTTATCACTAAAATTAGCATCAGCCACAAAAATTAATACCCTAACAGCAACATGATCAAAAAGCCCAATCCTTACATCAACTACAGCCTTAGCTCTACTCTCATTAGGGGGGCTTCCACCACTAACAGGATTTATACCAAAATGATTAATTCTACAAGAACTAACAAAACAAGACCTTCCAGCCACCGCAACCATTATAGCCTTAGCCGCCCTACTAAGCCTATACTTCTATCTACGACTATGTTATGCAATGACCCTAACCATTTCCCCAAATACATCAAATGCCACAACACCATGACGCACCCAAACCACCCAATCAACGTTCATATTAGCCCTAACAACAACCATAACCCTAGGGCTATTACCTATCACCCCCGCAATCATAGCATTGTCTGCCTAGGGGCTTAGGATAACCTTAGACCAAGAGCCTTCAAAGCTCTAAGTAGGAGTGAAAATCTCCTAGCCCCTGCATAAGACTTGCGGGACTTTATCCCACATCTTCTGAATGCAAATCAGACACTTTAATTAAGCTAAAGCCTTTCTAGATGAGAAGGCCTCGATCCTACAAACTCTTAGTTAACAGCTAAGCGCTCAAACCAGCGAGCATTCATCTACTTTCCCGCCATTAGCCGAGTAAGGCGGGAAAGCCCCGGCAGACGTTAATCTGCGTCTTTAGATTTGCAATCTAATATGTTCTCCACCACGAGGCTATGATAGGAAGAGGACTTAAACCTCTATCTTTGGGGCTACAACCCACCACCTAACTTCGGCCATCCTACCTGTGGCAATCACGCGCTGATTCTTCTCTACTAACCACAAAGATATTGGCACCCTTTATTTAGTATTTGGTGCCTGAGCGGGGATAGTTGGAACTGCCCTCAGTCTACTAATCCGAGCTGAACTAAACCAACCCGGGTCACTACTCGGTGATGATCAAATTTATAATGTAATTGTTACCGCACATGCCTTTGTTATAATCTTCTTTATAGTAATGCCTATCCTCATTGGAGGCTTTGGCAACTGACTGGTTCCCCTTATGATTGGGGCCCCTGATATAGCATTTCCACGTATAAACAACATAAGCTTTTGACTTCTACCCCCCTCATTCCTTCTGCTATTGGCCTCATCAGGCGTTGAAGCCGGGGCTGGAACAGGGTGAACTGTTTATCCGCCTCTAGCGGGAAATCTAGCCCACGCAGGGGCATCCGTAGATTTAACCATTTTCTCCCTTCACCTGGCCGGTGTATCATCTATTTTAGGGGCAATTAATTTTATTACAACAACAATTAATATGAAACCCCCAGCAATTTCTCAATATCAGACACCCCTATTTGTTTGGGCTGTTTTAGTAACAGCCGTACTTCTCTTATTATCCCTCCCAGTGTTAGCTGCCGGAATCACAATGCTCTTAACAGACCGAAACCTAAACACAACATTCTTTGACCCCGCAGGAGGAGGGGACCCTATTTTATATCAGCACTTATTTTGATTCTTTGGTCACCCAGAAGTTTACATTTTAATTTTGCCTGGCTTTGGAATTATTTCCCACGTTGTAGCCTATTATGCAGGAAAAAAAGAACCCTTCGGTTATATAGGAATGGTGTGAGCAATGATGGCCATTGGCCTTTTAGGCTTTATCGTCTGAGCCCATCACATGTTTACAGTCGGAATAGACGTAGACACCCGAGCATACTTTACATCTGCAACAATAATTATTGCCATTCCAACTGGGGTTAAAGTCTTTAGCTGACTAGCAACCCTGCACGGGGGCTCAATTAAATGAGAAACACCAATACTATGAGCTCTAGGCTTTATCTTTTTATTTACAGTGGGAGGCTTAACAGGAATTGTTTTATCCAACTCCTCTCTTGATATCGTATTACATGATACCTATTATGTAGTTGCACACTTCCACTATGTCCTTTCAATGGGTGCCGTATTTGCCATTATGGCAGGCTTTGTACACTGATTCCCCCTATTCACAGGATTTACCTTACACAGTACCTGAACAAAAATTCACTTTGGGGTTATATTTGTAGGGGTAAACCTTACATTTTTCCCACAACACTTCCTAGGCCTAGCAGGAATACCACGACGATATTCAGACTATCCAGACGCCTATACTCTATGAAATACAGTATCTTCTATTGGGTCCTTAATTTCCCTAGTAGCAGTAATTATGTTCTTATTTATTCTGTGAGAAGCCTTTGCCGCTAAACGAGAGGTATTATCCGTTGAGCTAACAACAACAAACGCAGAATGACTTCACGGATGTCCTCCACCATACCACACATTTGAGGAACCAGCATTCGTTCAAGTTCAATCAAATTAACGAGGAAGGGAGGAATTGAACCCCCATATGCTGGTTTCAAGCCAGCCACATAACCACTCTGCCACTTCCTTATAAGACATTAGTAAACTTGAAAATTACATCACTTTGTCAAGGTGAAATAGTAGGTTAAACTCCTGCATGTCTTAAGCTTTTAGCTTAATGGCACATCCCTCACAATTAGGATTCCAAGACGCGGCGTCACCCGTTATAGAAGAGCTTCTGCACTTCCACGATCATGCTTTAATAATTGTATTTTTAATTAGCACTTTGGTACTTTATATTATTGTTGCCATAGTCTCAACGAAACTTACAAACAAATACATTTTAGACTCACAAGAAATTGAGATTGTATGAACCGTACTTCCGGCCGTTATTCTCATTTTAATTGCCCTCCCCTCATTACGAATTTTGTATCTTATAGACGAGATTAATGACCCCCACTTAACAATTAAAGCAATGGGCCATCAATGATACTGAAGTTATGAGTATACTGACTATGAAAGCCTAGGCTTTGACTCCTACATAATTCCCACCCAAGATTTAACCCCAGGACAGTTTCGACTGCTAGAAACAGATCACCGGATAGTAGTCCCGATAGAGTCTCCAATTCGAGTCCTCGTATCAGCCGAAGATGTTTTACACTCTTGAGCTGTTCCATCTTTAGGGGTAAAAATAGACGCAGTTCCAGGACGCCTAAACCAAACCGCCTTCATTGCCTCCCGCCCTGGTGTATTCTATGGACAATGCTCTGAAATTTGTGGAGCAAATCACAGCTTTATACCTATCGTAGTAGAAGCAGTTCCCCTCGAACATTTTGAGAACTGGTCTACTCTCATGTTAGAAGACGCCTCACTAGGAAGCTAAATTAGGGTAACAGCATTGGCCTTTTAAGCCAAAGATTGGTGCCTCCCAACCACCTCTAGTGAAATGCCTCAATTAAATCCAGCCCCTTGATTTGCAATTTTAGTATTTTCATGAGTAATTTTTCTTACTGTTATCCCAACTAAGGTGATAAGTCATACTTCACCAAACGAGCCCACTCCCCTAAGCGCCGAAAAACACAAAACAGAACCCTGAGACTGACCATGGCAATAAGCTTCTTCGATCAATTTGCAAGCCCATCATACCTAGGAATTCCCCTAATTGCTATTGCAATTGCACTACCCTGAGTACTTTACCCCTCCCCATCCTCACGATGAGTTAATAACCGCCTTATTACAATTCAAGGCTGACTGATTAACCGCTTTACTAATCAACTAATGCTTCCCCTCAACATTGGAGGACATAAATGAGCCCTTTTATTAGCCTCACTAATAGTGTTTCTTATTACCATTAACATATTAGGACTTCTCCCATATACATTTACCCCGACAACACAACTATCACTTAATATAGGATTTGCTGTACCACTTTGGCTTGCAACAGTAATTATTGGAATGCGTAATCAACCAACAGTTGCCCTAGGACACCTCCTACCAGAAGGAACCCCCATTCCACTAATTCCTGTGCTAATTATTATCGAAACTATCAGCCTGTTTATTCGCCCCCTAGCATTAGGAGTGCGACTGACAGCCAACTTAACTGCTGGACATCTTTTAATTCAACTTATTGCCACCGCTGTATTCGTCTTACTTCCTATGATGCCAACCGTAGCAATTTTAACAGCCACCGTACTTTTCCTTTTAACACTTCTAGAGGTTGCAGTGGCAATAATTCAAGCCTATGTATTTGTACTACTCCTAAGCCTCTATTTACAAGAGAACGTTTAATGGCCCACCAAGCACATGCATATCATATGGTTGATCCAAGCCCATGACCCCTAACTGGCGCAATCGGAGCTCTTTTAATGACATCCGGTCTAGCGATCTGGTTCCATTTCCACTCAACCACACTAATAACACTAGGACTAGTTTTACTACTACTAACAATGTATCAATGATGACGAGACATTATTCGAGAGGGAACCTTTCAAGGCCACCACACCCCACCTGTCCAAAAAGGTCTACGATATGGAATAATCCTCTTTATTACATCAGAAGTCTTCTTCTTTCTCGGATTTTTCTGAGCCTTCTACCACTCAAGCCTAGCACCAACCCCTGAGCTTGGAGGATGCTGACCACCAACAGGAATTATTACACTAGACCCATTTGAAGTACCACTTCTTAATACAGCTGTACTTCTAGCCTCAGGGGTAACAGTAACATGAGCACACCACAGTATTATAGAAGGAGAACGAAAACAAGCCATTCAGGCCCTTACACTCACAATTATTCTAGGATTATACTTTACAGCCCTACAAGCAATAGAATATTATGAAGCCCCCTTTACAATCGCAGATGGAGTATATGGATCCACATTCTTTGTGGCTACAGGATTCCACGGGCTTCACGTTATTATTGGATCTTCATTCCTGGCCGTCTGCCTACTTCGCCAAGTCCAATACCACTTTACATCTGAACACCACTTTGGTTTTGAGGCCGCCGCATGATATTGACACTTCGTCGACGTAGTCTGATTATTCTTATACGTATCCATCTATTGATGAGGCTCATAATCTTTCTAGTATTAATGCTAGTACGAGTGACTTCCAATCACCCCGTCTTGGTTGAACCCCAAGGAAAGATAATGAACTTAATTATTACCATCTTAACTATTACAATTATTTTATCAGCAGTCCTAGCAATTGTATCTTTCTGACTACCACAAATAAACCCCGACGCAGAAAAGCTATCTCCCTATGAGTGTGGATTTGATCCTCTCGGATCCGCCCGCCTTCCATTTTCCATTCGATTTTTCCTAGTTGCCATCCTGTTTCTCCTATTTGATTTAGAGATTGCCCTCCTCCTTCCACTCCCATGAGGAGATCAATTATATAACCCTACCGGAACCTTCTTCTGGGCCACAGCAGTCCTCGTTCTCCTCACACTAGGCCTAATTTATGAGTGAACACAAGGAGGCCTAGAGTGAGCAGAATAGGGAGTTAGTCCAAGACAAGACCTCTGATTTCGGCTCAGAAAATCGTGGTTTAATTCCACGACCCCCTTATGACACCCGTTCACTTCAGTTTTACCTCAGCATTTATTTTGGGGCTTATAGGCCTTGCATTCCACCGCACCCACCTGCTCTCAGCCCTACTATGTCTAGAGGGAATAATATTATCTCTATTTATTGCATTGGCCCTCTGAGCCCTACAATTTGAATCTACAGGATTTTCCGCAGCCCCAATGCTTCTCCTAGCATTCTCAGCCTGTGAAGCCAGCGCAGGGCTGGCTCTCCTAGTAGCCACCGCCCGAACCCATGGAACCGACCGCCTACAAAACCTTAATTTACTACAATGCTAAAAGTTTTAATTCCTACAATCATGCTATTCCCAACAATTTGAATATCATCACCAAAATGAGTGTGGTCAACAACAACCGCACACAGCCTACTAATTGCCTTAATTAGCCTAACCTGGCTAAAATGGACATCAGAAACCGGATGAACAACCTCTAACCTATATCTAGCAACAGATCCCCTATCTACCCCACTTTTGGTTCTTACATGTTGACTCCTCCCACTAATAATTCTAGCAAGCCAAAATCACATTGCCCCAGAACCAATCACCCGCCAACGCCTATACATCACTCTTCTGGCCTCACTACAAACCTTCCTAATTATGGCCTTCGGTGCCACTGAAATTATTATATTTTATGTCATATTCGAAGCCACACTTATCCCTACCCTAATTATTATTACCCGCTGAGGAAATCAAACCGAACGCCTAAACGCAGGAACCTACTTCCTATTTTATACCCTGGCAGGATCCCTCCCCCTGCTAGTAGCCCTCCTTCTCCTTCAACAATCAACCGGGACCCTATCTATACTAGTACTTCAATATTCACAACCACTAACCCTTGACTCATGAGGACATAAAATCTGATGAGCCGGATGCTTAATTGCATTCTTGGTTAAAATACCCTTATATGGAGTACATCTATGACTCCCTAAAGCACACGTAGAAGCCCCTGTAGCCGGATCAATAGTCCTAGCAGCAGTACTCCTAAAACTTGGAGGATATGGCATAATACGAATAATAGTTATACTAGACCCGCTCTCCAAAGAACTAGCCTACCCATTTATTATTCTGGCCCTATGAGGCATCATTATAACCGGATCAATTTGCCTACGCCAAACAGACCTAAAATCACTAATCGCCTACTCTTCTGTTAGCCACATGGGCTTAGTTGCAGGAGGAATCCTCATTCAAACTCCATGAGGGTTTACAGGAGCAATCATCTTAATAATTGCCCACGGCCTCGTATCCTCCGCACTATTTTGCTTAGCTAACACCGCCTACGAACGAACACACAGCCGAACCATAATTCTCGCACGTGGACTACAAATAATTTTTCCTTTAACCGCAGTCTGATGATTCATTGCCAACCTGGCAAACCTGGCCCTGCCCCCTCTTCCTAACCTAATAGGAGAACTTATAATTATTACTACCCTATTTAATTGATCTCCGCTAACTATTATTCTTACAGGGACGGGAACACTAATTACAGCCGGCTACTCTCTATACTTATTCTTAATATCTCAACGGGGCCCAACTCCAAATCATATTGTAGGCTTACCACCGTTCCACACCCGAGAACACCTACTAATAACCCTTCACCTAATACCAGTTATTCTCTTGGTAACAAAACCAGAACTCATATGAGGCTGATGCTACTAGTAAGTATAGTTTAACTAAAAACATCAGATTGTGATTCTAAAGATAAAGGTTAAAATCCTTTTACTCACCGAGAAAGGCCAGAGGCAATAAGCACTGCTAATTCTTACCCCCGCGGTTAAATTCCGTGGCTTTCTCGCGCTTCTAAAGGATAACAGCTCATCCATTGGTCTTAGGAACCAAAAACTCTTGGTGCAAATCCAAGTGGAAGCTATGCATCCAACACCACTAATCCTATCCTCATCTCTTCTCCTGGTTTTTATTATTTTAGTTTACCCCCTACTTACCTCGCTTAACCCAAATCCCCAAAACCCAAAATGAGCAACCTCACATGTTAAAACCGCTGTAAGCTCCGCATTTTTTATTAGTCTTATCCCACTAATAGTATTCCTCGACCAAGGGGCTGAAACTATTGTAACAAACTGACACTGAATAAACACCACAATATTTGACGTAAACATAAGCTTTAAATTTGACCACTACTCCCTTATTTTTACCCCAATTGCCCTCTACGTAACTTGATCAATTCTTGAATTTGCATCCTGGTATATACACGCAGACCCCTACATAAACCGCTTCTTCAAATACCTGCTAATGTTTTTAGTGGCCATGATTATTTTAGTCACAGCCAACAATATATTCCAACTTTTTATTGGCTGAGAGGGAGTTGGTATTATGTCATTTTTACTCATCGGCTGATGATATGGACGAGCCGATGCTAATACAGCCGCCCTACAGGCTGTAATTTATAATCGAGTAGGAGACATTGGCTTGATTATAAGTATAGCTTGATTTGCAATAAACCTAAACTCATGAGAAATCCAACAAATCTTCTTTTTATCAAAAGACTTTGACATAACCCTTCCCCTAGTCGGACTAATTTTGGCAGCAACCGGGAAATCAGCCCAATTTGGATTACACCCATGACTCCCCTCTGCTATAGAAGGACCTACACCAGTCTCTGCCCTACTTCATTCAAGCACTATAGTCGTAGCCGGAATTTTTCTACTAATCCGACTTCACCCAATTATAGAAAATAATGAACTTGCCTTAACTATCTGCCTATGCCTAGGAGCCCTAACCACTCTATTTACTGCCGCCTGTGCCCTAACCCAAAATGATATCAAAAAAATTGTAGCTTTCTCTACATCAAGTCAGCTAGGGCTAATAATAGTAACAATTGGGCTTAATCAGCCACAACTAGCTTTTCTTCACATCTGCACACACGCCTTCTTTAAAGCAATACTATTTCTTTGTTCCGGATCTATTATTCATAGTCTTAATGATGAACAAGATATCCGAAAAATGGGGGGCCTACAAAATCTACTACCATTTACCTCAACCTGCCTAACAATTGGAAGTCTAGCACTTACTGGAACCCCCTTCCTGGCCGGATTCTTCTCAAAAGACGCTATCATTGAAGCCCTAAACACCTCTTACCTAAACGCCTGAGCCCTAACCCTTACACTTATCGCCACATCATTTACTGCTATTTACAGTTTCCGCGTTGTTTTCTTCGTTAACATGGGCACCCCACGATTCCTCCCCATATCCCCAATTAATGAAAACAACCCGACAGTAATTAATCCAATTAAACGACTTGCTTGAGGAAGCATTATTGCAGGACTAATTATTACCTCAAACTTCCTACCATATAAAACCCCAGTAATAACAATACCAATAACCCTCAAACTAGCAGCCCTTGCAGTAACGATTATTGGACTACTTACCGCCATGGAGTTAACCGCGCTAACCAATAAACAATACAAAACCAACCCAACAATCCAAACCCACCACTTCTCAAATATGCTAGGATATTTTCCACCTGTCATTCACCGGCTATTACCTAAACTTAACCTCACCCTGGGACAACTGGCTGCCACCCAAATGGTAGACCAAACATGATTTGAAGCCGCAGGCCCAAAAGGGACATCCTCGGCCCAAATTAAAATAGCCAAGACTATTAGTGATACCCAGCGGGGAATAATTAAAACCTACCTAACAATTTTCTTATTGTCTGCTACCCTTGCAGTCCTACTAGCCCTAATTTAAACGGCACGAAGAGTTCCACGACTAAGTCCACGAGTAAGCTCTAATACTACAAATAGAGTTAAAAGTAACACTCACGCACAAATAACCAACATTCCGCCCCCAGACGAATATATTTCAGCTACCCCACTAGTATCTCCTCGTAACACAGAAAACTCCTTTAATCCATCAACAACCACTCAAGACCCTTCATACCAAGTTTCTCAAAACACCCCTACTATTACTCCAACACCAAGTAAATAAACTAAAACATACCCAATCACCGACCGATCTCCTCAAGCCTCAGGAAAAGGCTCCGCAGCTAAAGCTGCCGAATAAGCAAATACCACGAGCATTCCCCCTAAGTAAATTAAAAATAAAACTAGAGATAAAAAAGACCCCCCATGGCTAACCAACACCCCACACCCAACCCCAGCTGCCATTACTAAACCAAGGGCAGCAAAATAAGGCGCCGGATTCGAAGCCACAGCAACTAAACCAACAATTAAAGCTATTAACAGTAAAGATACAAGATAAGTCATAATTCTCACTCGGATTTTAACCGAGACCAGTGACTTGAAGAACCACCGTTGTTATTCAACTATAAGAACCCTTAATGGCAAGCCTACGAAAAACCCACCCCCTGATCAAGATCGCTAACGACGCCCTAGTTGACCTCCCAGCCCCATCAAACATCTCAGTATGATGAAATTTTGGCTCACTATTAGGACTGTGTTTAATTACCCAAATTCTAACCGGACTATTTCTTGCAATACACTACACATCTGATATTTCCACAGCATTTTCATCCGTCGCCCACATCTGCCGAGACGTAAATTATGGATGATTTATCCGAAACATGCACGCTAACGGAGCATCCTTCTTTTTCATCTGTCTGTACCTCCACATTGCCCGAGGACTTTACTACGGCTCATATCTTTATAAAGAAACCTGAAACATTGGTGTTGTATTATTTCTCCTAGTAATAATAACTGCCTTTGTAGGCTACGTCCTTCCATGAGGACAAATATCATTTTGAGGTGCCACAGTAATCACAAACCTCTTATCGGCTGTCCCCTATGTAGGGGACATGCTAGTCCAATGAATTTGAGGAGGGTTTTCAGTTGACAACGCAACCCTCACACGATTTTTTGCCTTCCACTTCCTCCTGCCTTTCATCGTTGCTGCCGCAACCATCTTACACCTCCTCTTTCTTCACGAAACAGGCTCAAACAACCCAGCAGGCCTAAACTCTGATGCAGATAAAATCTCCTTTCACCCTTACTTCTCCTACAAAGACCTCCTCGGATTCGTAGTTATACTTTTAGCACTTACATCACTGGCATTATTTTCCCCAAACCTGCTAGGAGACCCAGAAAATTTTACTCCAGCAAATCCGCTAGTTACACCACCACATATCAAGCCTGAGTGATATTTCTTATTTGCCTATGCCATCCTACGTTCAATTCCCAACAAACTAGGAGGTGTTCTAGCACTATTATTTTCCATTTTAGTATTAATAGTGGTTCCAATTCTTCACACATCCAAACAACGAGGACTAACATTCCGACCAATTACCCAGTTCCTATTCTGAACCCTGGTCGCAGACATAGCTATCTTGACATGAATTGGAGGAATACCCGTAGAACACCCATTTATTATTATTGGACAAATCGCATCCGTCCTCTACTTTGCTTTATTCCTAGTCCTTATCCCACTGGCCGGATGACTAGAAAACAAAGCATTAGAATGAGCTTGCCCTAGTAGCTTAGCCTAAAAGCATCGGTCTTGTAATCCGAAGATCGGAGGTTAAAATCCCCCCTAGTGCCAGAAAAAAGAGATTTTAACTCTTACCCCTGGCTCCCAAAGCCAGAATTCTAAATTAAACTATTTTCTGCAACGCTTATGGTATAGTACATATTATGCATAATATTACATTAATGTATTAGTACATTCATGTATAATCACCAATAAACTATTTAAACCAAAATACAGGTAATTATAAATAAGGTATACATTTACATAACATTAATTTCCACATAAAATTATTTAAAGATGTTTACTATGGGAACTTCCAGATACATTTGTCCTCAAATTTCTACTTTGTTAATACAACTAAAATTTTAAAAAACAGTAATATGCAGTAAGAAACCACCAACTTATTTAAATAAAGGTTAAACATTAATGATAGTGTCAAGGACAATAATTGTGAGGGTAACACTTGGTGAACTATTACTGGCATCTGGTTCCTATTTCAGGAACATAATATTAAATAACCCACTTCACTGAATTATCCTGGCATTTGATTAATGGTGTAGTACATACGACTCGTTACCCCCCATGCCTAGCATTCTCTTATATGCATAGGGTTTTTCTATAATTTTTTCCTTTCACTTACATTTCAGAGTGCTTACAGGAGTAATAAATTAAGGTGGAACATAATGTTTTTAATAATATAGGTTAATGATCGAAAGACATGACTTAAGAATTACATATATTTATTTCAGGTGCATAACACGTATTTACCTTATACATCCTTATACTATGTGCCCCCCGTTTTTGCGCGACAAACCCCCTTACCCCCTTACACCCGAAAAATTCTATATCCTTGTCAAACCCCAAAACCAAGGAGAATAAATCAGATGTACCAAAGTCAGCAAGTTGTATGAGGGGCCGACCTATATCACCACATATTATATATAACATATAAAATAAAACTCACCCCACCATTAAAAAATAATAACCCAAAATTTAGTACAAAAATTATTAAATAATTTCAATACTAAAATTTTAAATAAAAATTA